GTCCTTGTAGCTTACAACTAAAGCATAACACTGAAGATGTTAAGACGGCTGCTACTCATACCCAAGGACAAAAAAGACTTAGTCCTAACCTTACTGTTAGTTTTTGCCAAACATATACATGCAAGTATCCGCACCCCAGTGAAAATGCCCTCAACACCTTAACAAGATAGCAGGAGCAGGTATCAGGCTCGCCTCTGCAGCCCAAAACGCCTTGCCCAGCCACACCCCCACGGGTATTCAGCAGTAATTGACATTAAGCAATGAGTGAAAACTCGACTTAGTTAAAGCAATCCCCACAGGGTTGGTAAATCTTGTGCCAGCCACCGCGGTCACACAAGAAACCCAAATTAACTTTACACGGCGTAAAGAGTGACTTTCTAATATCACATTGACTAAGATTAAAATGCAACTAGGCTGTCATAAGCACAAGACGCACCCAACATCCCCACTACCTATTGATCTTAGCACCACGACCAACCAAACCTCACGAAAGCCAGGACACAAACTGGGATTAGATACCCCACTATGCCTTGCCCTAAATCTCGATGCTTTCTCCTTACCCAAGCATCCGCCTGAGAACTACGAGCACAAACGCTTAAAACTCTAAGGACTTGGCGGTGTCCCAAACCCACCTAGAGGAGCCTGTTCTATAATCGATAACCCACGATACACCCAACCACCCCTTGCCAAACCAGCCTATATACCGCCGTCGCCAGCCCACCCTCAAACTGAAGGAATGACAGTGAGCACAATAGCCCCACTATGCTAAAAAGACAGGTCAAGGTATAGCCTATGGGGTGGTAGAAATGGGCTACATTTTCTATCGTAGAAAACACCCACGACAAGGAATGTGAAACCATTCCTTAAAGGTGGATTTAGCAGTAAAGCAGGACAATCACGCCTCCTTTAAGTTGGCCCTGAGACACGTACATACCGCCCGTCACCCTCCTCACAAGCTACCTACCTCCCCTACCTAATTCACCACCAAGCTAAAGATGAGGCAAGTCGTAACAAGGTAAGTGTACCGGAAGGTGCACTTAGTCTACCAAGACGTAGCTATATTAAAAGTATTCAGCTTACACCTGAAAGATATCTGCTTTAACCCAGATCGTCTTGAAGCCTAACTCTAGCCCAACTATATCTTACCAAACCAAACTACCCTCCACCTACTAAACTAAAGCATTTTTATCTAGACCTAGTATAGGCGATAGAAAAGTTACTCTTAGGCGCAATAGAGACACGTACCGCAAGGGAAAAATGAAATAACAATGACAAATTAAGCACCAAACAGCAAAGACAGACCCTTGTACCTTTTGCATCATGATTTAGCAAGAATCAGCCAAGCAAGACGCCAATCCAAGCTTGCCATCCCGAAACCCAAGCGAGCTACTTACGAGCAGCTATCCATTGAGCAAACCCGTCTCTGTTGCAAAAGAGTGGGGTGACTCGCTAGTAGAGGTGAAAAGCCAACCGAGCTGGGTGATAGCTGGTTGCCTACGAAACGAATCTAAGTTCCCCCTTAATTCACCTCCAAGGACCCCAACACCCCTTATGAAGCAAATTAAGGGTTATTTAAAGGAGGTACAGCTCCTTTAAAAAAGACAACACTTCCCCAGCGGATAAGTAAACCCACCCCCAACCCAACTGTGGGCCTTTAAGCAGCCATCACCAAAGAGTGCGTCAAAGCTCCATCAAAAAAAATTTTTATTCTCCTACAACTCCCTCATCCTTAGTAGGCTAACTTATACCAAATAAGAGAATTTATGCTAAAATGAGTAACTAGGGCCCTCCCCCTCTATGGCGTAAGCTTACATCTCTACATTATCAACAAACCACAAGATATTCACCAACCCAACAAGAATAAGTATCATTAACCCTGTTAACCCACCCATGGCACGCCTAAAAGAATGATTAAAATCTGTAAAAGGAACTAGGCAAACCCAAGGCCCGACTGTTTACCAAAAACATAGCCTTCAGCAAACCAAGTATTGAAGGTGAAGCCTGCCCAGTGACAATATACTGTTCAACGGCCGCGGTATCCTAACCGTGCAAAGGTAGCGCAATCAATTGTCCCATAAATCGGGACCTGTATGAATGGCCAAACGAGGTCTTAACTGTCTCTTACAGATAATCAGTGAAATTGATCTCCTTGTGCAAAAGCAAGGATATACTCATAAGACAAGAAGACCCTGTGGAACTTCAAAATCAGCGGCCACTCTCAAGCATCACACTCCTCCATCGGACATATCTATCTTACACACCACTGGCCCGCATTCTTTGGTTGGGGCGACCTTGGAGAAAAACCCATCCTCCAAAAATCAGACCACCAGTCTTCACCAAGAATAACCCATCAACGTACTAACAGTAACCAGACCCAATATAATTGATTAACGGACCTAGCTACCCCAGGGATAACAGCGCAATCTCCCCCAAGAGCCCCCATCGACAGGGAGGTTTACGACCTCGATGTTGGATCAGGACATCCTGGTGGTGTAGCCGCTACCAAGGGTTCGTTTGTTCAACGATTAACAGTCCTACGTGATCTGAGTTCAGACCGGAGCAATCCAGGTCGGTTTCTATCTATGACCAACTCTCTCCAGTACGAAAGGACAGAGAGGGTAAGGCCCATGCTGTAAGTACGCCTTCACCTTCAGCAGTGAATCCAACTAAATTGCTAAAAGGACCCCCCCCCATATCCTAGAAAAGGACCGCTAGGGTGGCAGAGCTCGGCAAATGCAAAAGACTTAAACCCTTTCCCCAGAGGTTCAAATCCTCTCTCTAGCTCCACATAAAACACATGACAACTCACCCCTTCGTAACCAACCTCATTATATCACTATCCTATGCTCTACCAATTCTTGTTGCCGTGGCCTTCCTCACCCTAATTGAACGTAAAATTCTAAGCTACATACAAGCCCGAAAAGGACCCAATGTCGTAGGCCCATTCGGCTTACTACAACCCGTAGCAGATGGCGTAAAGTTATTTATTAAAGAACCAATCCGTCCAACTACCTCATCCCCATACCTGTTTATCATCACCCCTATATTAGCCCTCCTTCTGGCAGTAACCATCTGAACCCCACTTCCTCTCCCCTTCTCACTTGCCGATTTAAACCTAGGATTGCTCTTCCTCCTAGCCTTGTCCAGTCTAGCCGTCTACTCCATTCTCTGATCAGGATGGGCTTCAAACTCAAAATATGCTCTTATCGGTGCCCTCCGAGCAGTTGCACAGACCATTTCCTATGAAGTAACACTGGCCATTATCCTATTATCCATCATCATCCTTAGTGGCAACTATACTCTCAGCACCCTGTCCACCACTCAAGAACCCCTGTACCTCATTTTTTCTTCCTGACCCTTAGCAATAATATGATATATTTCTACCCTTGCCGAGACAAACCGTGCTCCATTCGACCTAACAGAAGGAGAGTCAGAACTTGTCTCAGGATTTAATGTAGAATATGCTGCAGGCCCTTTTGCCCTATTCTTCCTGGCCGAATATGCTAATATCATGATAATAAACACACTCACAACTCTCTTGTTTCTAAACCCCAGCTCCCTCAACCTCCCTCAAGAAGTCTTTCCCCTGACCTTGGCTATAAAAACACTCCTCCTCTCCGCAGGCTTCTTATGAATCCGTGCCTCCTATCCTCGATTCCGCTATGACCAACTAATACATCTCCTCTGAAAAAGTTTCCTACCCCTAACACTATCCCTATGCCTATGGCACACCAGCCTCCCAATCTCTTACGCAGGCCTGCCCCCATCTAGAACACTAGGAAATGTGCCTGAACTTAAAGGGTCACTATGATAAGGTGAACATAGAGGTATACTAACCCTCTCATTTCCTCGCTTTAGAAAAGTAGGACTTGAACCTACACAAAAGAAATCAAAACTCTTCATACTTCCTTTATATTATTTTCTAGTAAGGTCAGCTAATTAAGCTATCGGGCCCATACCCCGAAAATGATGGTTCAACCCCTTCCCCTACTAATGAACCCCCAGGCTAAACTAATTACCACACTAAGCCTACTCATAGGAACAACCATTACAATTTCGAGTAACCACTGAATAATAGCATGGACAGGACTAGAAATCAACACTTTAGCCATCCTCCCTCTTATCTCCAAATCACACCACCCACGAGCTATCGAAGCTTCCACCAAATACTTCCTAGTCCAAGCAACTGCTTCTACATTACTCCTCTTCTCTAGCATAACCAACGCATGATTTACTGGCCAATGAGACATCTCCCAACTCACACACCCAGTGTCTTGCATGCTACTAACCACTGCACTCTCAATAAAACTAGGTCTGGTACCATTCCACTTCTGATTCCCAGAGGTCCTTCAAGGCTCTTCTCTCATGACCAGCCTACTACTAGCTACAATTATAAAATTTCCCCCAATCATTCTCTTTTTCCTAACCTCAGCATCTCTCAACCCCACCCTACTATCAATCATAGCCATTGCCTCCGCAGCTTTAGGAGGCTGAATGGGACTAAACCAAACTCAAACCCGTAAAATCCTAGCTTTCTCCTCCATCTCTCACCTAGGCTGAATAATCATCATCCTCATTTATAGCCCTAAACTCACCCTAATTACTTTCTATCTATATACTCTTACAACTGCCGCCATTTTCCTTACCCTCCACACAACCAACACCCTAAAACTATCCTCCATAATAACTTCATGAACAAAAAACCCCTCACTAACCACAGCCCTCATACTGACCCTTCTATCTCTTGCTGGGCTACCCCCACTAACTGGATTCTTACCCAAATGACTAACCATTCAAGAGCTAACCAAACAAGAACTAACCACCCTAGCAACAATTATTGCCTTACTTTCCCTACTAGGACTCTTCTTCTACCTACGCCTTGCCTACTGCGCTACAATCACACTCCCCCCAAATTCCACAAACCACATAAAACAATGACGAAATAGTAAATCAGTTACCCCACTAACCACTGCCCTTACCGCACTATCCATTGTGCTCTTACCACTCTCCCCTATAATCCTCACCATCCCTTAGAAACTTAGGTTACTTCAAACCAAAGGCCTTCAAAGCCTTAAACAAGAGCTACCCCCTCTTAGTTTCTGCTAAAGTCCGCAGGACATTAACCTGCACCTCCTGATTGCAACTCAGATGCTCTAATTAAACTAGGACCTTCTCTAGACAGATGGGTCTCGATCCCATAAAATTTTAGTTAACAGCTAAATGCCCTAACCAGCAGGCTTCTGCCTACCCAGGCCCCGACACATGTATAATGTGTATCAATGAGTTTGCAACTCAACATGAACTTCACTACAGAGCCGATAAGAAGAGGAATTAAACCTCTGTTAAAAGGTCTACAGCCTAACGCTCTAACACTCAGCCATCTTACCTATGACTTTTATCAATCGATGATTATTCTCCACAAACCACAAAGACATTGGCACCCTCTACCTAATTTTCGGTGCCTGGGCCGGTATGGCAGGCACTGCCTTAAGCCTGCTCATTCGTGCAGAACTCGGACAACCCGGTACTCTCCTAGGAGACGACCAAATCTACAACGTAATTGTCACAGCCCATGCTTTTATTATAATCTTCTTCATAGTAATGCCAATTATAATCGGAGGATTCGGCAACTGATTAGTCCCCCTAATAATTGGCGCACCTGACATAGCATTTCCTCGTATAAATAACATAAGCTTCTGACTACTCCCACCATCTTTCCTACTCCTACTAACCTCCTCTACAGTAGAAGCAGGAGCGGGCACAGGATGAACTGTATATCCCCCACTAGCAGGGAACCTAGCTCACGCTGGAGCATCTGTTGATCTAGCCATTTTCTCCTTACACCTAGCAGGAGTCTCATCAATCCTAGGGGCTATTAACTTCATCACCACTGCAATTAACATAAAACCACCAGCCCTCTCACAATACCAAACACCTTTATTTGTTTGATCTGTCCTAATCACCGCCATTCTTCTTCTCCTCTCCCTTCCAGTCCTCGCCGCTGGCATCACTATGCTCCTAACAGATCGAAACCTGAACACAACATTCTTTGACCCCGCAGGAGGAGGGGACCCTGTCCTGTATCAACACCTATTCTGATTCTTCGGCCACCCAGAAGTTTATATCCTCATCCTGCCAGGATTCGGCATCATCTCTCACGTTGTAGCATACTACGCTGGCAAAAAAGAGCCCTTCGGCTATATAGGAATAGTTTGAGCCATAGTGTCTATCGGATTCCTAGGATTCATTGTATGAGCTCACCACATATTCACAGTGGGTATAGACGTAGATACTCGAGCATACTTCACATCTGCTACCATAATCATTGCCATTCCAACTGGTATCAAAGTCTTCAGCTGACTAGCTACCCTACATGGAGGTATTATTAAATGAGAACCCCCTATGCTATGAGCCCTAGGTTTCATCTTCCTTTTTACAATTGGAGGACTAACAGGAATCGTCCTAGCCAACTCCTCTCTAGACATTGCCCTACACGATACTTATTACGTAGTAGCCCATTTCCATTACGTCCTATCAATGGGTGCTGTCTTCGCTATTTTAGCAGGTTTTACCCACTGATTCCCACTATTCACAGGTTTTACACTCCACTCCACATGAGCAAAAGCCCATTTTGGAGTAATATTTACAGGAGTAAACCTAACCTTCTTCCCCCAACACTTCCTAGGTTTAGCTGGCATGCCACGACGATACTCAGACTACCCAGATGCCTACACCCTATGGAACACCCTATCCTCCATCGGCTCTCTCATCTCTATAACAGCTGTTATTATACTAATATTTATCATCTGAGAAGCCTTCGCATCTAAGCGAAAAGTCGCACAACCAGAACTAACCACCACTAACATCGAATGAATCCACGGTTGCCCTCCCCCATACCATACCTTTGAAGAACCAGCCTTTGTTCAAGTTCAAGAAAGGAAGGAATCGAACCCTCACAAGCTGGTTTCAAGCCAACCGCATTAAACCACTTACGCTTCTTTCTTACGGGCTGTTAGTAAAATCATTACATAGTCTTGTCAAGACTCTATCACAGATGAAAACTCTGTACACCCCACATCACCCCCATGGCCAACCACTCACAATTTGGCTTTCAAGACGCCTCCTCCCCCATCATAGAAGAACTTATAGAATTTCACGACCACGCCTTAATAGTAGCTCTAGCCATCTGCAGCCTAGTATTGTACCTATTAACCCTCATATTAACAGAAAAACTATCATCTAATACTGTCGATGCTCAAGAAGTAGAACTAGTCTGAACAATCTTACCCGCTATTGTCCTAATCATACTAGCCTTACCTTCCCTTCAAATCCTTTACATAATAGACGAAATCGATGAGCCCGACTTAACTTTGAAAGCCATCGGTCATCAATGGTACTGAACCTATGAATATACAGACTTCAAAGACTTATCCTTCGACTCCTATATGCTACCAACCTCAGAACTCCCACTTGGCAACTTCCGACTCCTAGAAGTCGACCATCGCATTGTTGTTCCAATAGAATCCCCTATCCGTGTTATTGTCACCGCCGACGACGTCCTTCACTCCTGAGCAGTCCCTAGCCTTGGTGTAAAAACCGACGCTATCCCCGGACGATTGAACCAAACCTCCTTCATCACAACCCGTCCCGGAATCTTCTATGGACAGTGTTCAGAGATCTGCGGGGCTAACCACAGCTTTATGCCCATCGTAGTAGAATCCACCCCCCTAACTTACTTCGAAAGTTGATCCTCCATACTATCATCCTAATCATTAAGAAGCTATGCACCAGCGCTAGCCTTTTAAGCTAGAAAAAGAGGGACTTCCCTCCTTAATGATATGCCCCAACTAAACCCCTCACCTTGACTGTCCATTATATTAATTTCATGACTTACCCTTACCTTTATTCTCCAACCCAAACTTCTTTTCTTCACAACCATAAACCAACCCACTGATAAAACTCTATCTTGCACAAAACCCCTCCCCTGAAATTGACCATGAACCTAAGCTTCTTCGACCAATTCATAAGCCCATCCCTCCTTGGAATCCCATTAATCCTTATCTCCCTTCTATTCCCAATGCTACTATTCCCCTCCCCAAACAACCGATGACTCACGAATCGCCTCTCCACCCTTCAACTCTGATTCCTTCATCTTATTACAAAACAGCTAATAACCCCCCTGAACAAAAAGGGGCATAAATGAGCCCTAATCCTTTCCTCTTTGATAATCCTCCTACTAACAATTAATCTCCTGGGACTACTACCCTATACATTCACCCCTACCACCCAACTATCCATGAACCTAGCCCTAGCTTTCCCCCTATGGCTCGCTACCTTGCTCACAGGCCTACGAAACCAACCCTCAGCCTCCCTTGCCCACCTCCTCCCAGAGGGCACCCCAACACCTTTAATTCCAGCCCTCATCCTAATTGAAACAACCAGTCTACTCATCCGCCCCATAGCCTTAGGAGTTCGACTTACCGCTAACCTAACAGCAGGACATTTACTTATTCAACTCATCTCCACCGCCACAACCGTACTCCTCCCCATCATACCAGCTATCTCCCTTTTAACTATAGCAATCCTCCTCCTCCTAACCATCCTAGAAGTTGCAGTGGCCATAATCCAAGCCTACGTCTTCGTACTTTTACTAAGCCTTTACTTACAAGAAAACATCTAACCCCTAATGACACACCAAGCACATTCCTTCCACATAGTCGATCCAAGCCCATGACCCATTTTCGGAGCAACTGCTGCCCTCCTCACTACCTCAGGGCTAACCATATGATTCCATCACAACTCTATACAACTCCTTTCTCTAGGCTTACTCTCAATAATCCTCGTTATACTTCAATGATGGCGAGACATCGTACGAGAAAGTACATTCCAAGGACACCATACACCCACCGTCCAAAAAGGCCTACGCTATGGGATGCTCTTATTTATTACTTCTGAAGCCTTCTTCTTCCTCGGATTCTTTTGAGCATTCTTCCACTCCAGCCTAGTTCCAACCCCAGAACTCGGAGGTCAATGACCCCCAACAGGGGTTAACCCTTTAAACCCAATAGAAGTCCCCCTCCTGAATACAGCAATTCTCCTTGCCTCTGGTGTTACCGTCACATGAGCCCACCACAGTATTATAGAAAGTAATCGGCATCAAGCTACCCAAGCCCTACTCCTAACTGTCCTATTGGGATTTTACTTCACAGTCCTCCAAGCAACAGAATACTACGAGGCCCCCTTCTCCATCGCCGACGGAGTATACGGATCCACCTTCTTCGTAGCTACAGGATTCCATGGACTCCACGTAATTATTGGATCCTCCTTCCTCCTAATCTGTCTCTTCCGCCTCATCAAATTCCATTTTACATCTAACCATCACTTTGGCTTCGAAGCAGCAGCCTGATACTGACATTTCGTCGACGTCATCTGACTATTCCTCTATATAACCATCTACTGATGAGGATCATGCTCTTCTAGTATAATAATTACAATTGACTTCCAATCTTTAAATTCTGGATTACAACCAGAGAAGAGCAATTAACACAATCGCCTTTATACTCCTCTTATCCACATCACTAAGCATCATTCTTACCTCACTAAACCTCTGACTAGCCCAAACAAACCCAGACTCAGAAAAACTATCCCCCTACGAATGTGGATTTGACCCCCTAGGGTCAGCCCGCCTCCCATTTTCAATCCGATTCTTCCTAGTCGCAATTTTATTCCTCCTATTCGACCTAGAAATCGCCCTCCTACTACCACTTCCATGAGCAACCCAACTTCAATCCCCCCTCACTACCCTAACTTGAACCTCAACTATTATCATCCTCCTCACACTAGGCCTTATCTACGAATGAACCCAAGGAGGCCTAGAATGGGCAGAGTAATCACAGAAAGTTAGTCCAATAAAGACAGTTGATTTCGACTCAACAGACCACAGTCCCAACCTGTGACTTTCTCTATGACCTTTTTACATTTAAGCTTCTACTCAGCCTTTCTTACAAGCAGCCTGGGCCTGGCTTTCCACCGAACACATCTAATTTCAGCCCTACTATGTTTAGAAAGTATAATATTATCTATATACCTTGCATTGTCCATATGACCCATTCAAACTCAAACATCATCCCCCACCCTAATACCCGTCCTCATGCTCGCATTTTCAGCCTGTGAAGCAGGCACCGGCCTAGCAATCTTAGTAGCCTCAACCCGAACCCACGGATCAGACCACCTCCACAACCTAAACCTCCTACAATGCTAAAAATCATCCTCCCAATAACCATACTCCTCCCCACGACCCTCTTATCCCCCTCAAAATTTTTATGACTTAATACCACTTTCCACAGTCTCCTAATTGCAACTATTAGCTTGCAATGATTATCCACAACCTATTATCCCTACAAAAACCTAACCCCATGATCTGGTACAGACCAAATTTCATCCCCATTACTAGTTCTATCCTGCTGACTCCTACCCCTTATAATCATTGCAAGCCAAAACCACCTCCAACAAGAACCTCCCGTACGAAAACACATTTTCATTATATCTATGATCCTCACCCTACCCTTTATCCTACTAGCCTTCTCAGCCCTTGAACTTCTTCTATTCTACATCGCATTCGAAGCAACCCTAATCCCCACCCTAATCCTCATCACCCGATGGGGAAACCAACCAGAACGTCTAAGCGCTGGAATCTACTTATTATTCTACACACTCATCAGTTCACTGCCTCTGCTAGTCACTGTCCTCCACCTTCACGCACAAACAGGCACCCTACATCTTATTATAATAAAATTATCACACCCATCCCTTACTCTTTCCTGAACTGGACTCCTATCTAGCTTAGCCCTATTATTAGCCTTCATAGTAAAAGCCCCCCTCTACGGCCTCCATCTTTGACTCCCCAAAGCCCACGTAGAAGCCCCAATTGCCGGTTCAATACTCCTTGCAGCACTCCTCCTAAAGCTCGGAGGATACGGCATTATACGTATCTCCTTATTCACTAACCCCATATTAAACTACCTACACTACCCATTTCTAGCCTTAGCCCTATGAGGAGCTCTAATAACAAGTTCCATCTGCCTCCGCCAAATCGACCTAAAATCCCTAATTGCTTACTCCTCCGTAAGTCATATGGGCCTAGTTATCGCTGCAGCAATAATCCAAACCCCCTGATCCTTCTCAGGTGCCATAATTCTAATAATCTCACACGGCCTTACCTCTTCAATACTATTCTGCCTGGCTAACACAAACTACGAGCGCACACACAGCCGCATTCTCCTTCTAACCCGAGGCCTACAACCTCTCCTACCCCTAATAGGAATTTGATGACTCCTTGCAAATCTCACAAATATAGCACTTCCTCCCACCACCAACCTAATAGCTGAACTAACCATTATAATCTCCCTATACAACTGATCCATTTTCACCATTATCCTAACTGGAATTGCCACCCTACTAACTGCATGCTACACTTTATATATACTTCTCACAACCCAACGAGGACCAACCCCATCCTACATTACCTCAATCCTAAACTCCAACACACGAGAACATCTACTAATAACCCTTCACATTACACCCGCCCTTCTCCTCATCCTAAAGCCAGAACTAATCTCAGGAATTCCTTCATGCAGACATAGTTTCAAACCAAACATTAGACTGTGATCCTAAAAATAGAAGTTAAATCCTTCTTGCCTGCCGAGGGGAGGTTTAATCAACAAGAACTGCTAACTCTTGCATCTGAGCCTAAAACCTCAGCCCCCTTACTTTTAAAGGATAACAGCAATCCACTGGTCTTAGGAGCCACCTATCTTGGTGCAAATCCAAGTAAAAGTAATGGACCTCCCATTAATCCTAAACTCCTCTATACTTCTAATCCTTACAATCCTCTCTTCTCCCATTTTATTCACCCTTCTATCCAAAAATCATCAAAACTCACCAGCCACTATTACATATGCTGTCAAAGCCTCCTTCATAATCAGCCTAATCCCCATAACCCTATTCATATTTACAAACATAGAAAGTGCATCCCTTTACTGAGAGTGAAAATTTATCATAAACTTCAAAATCCCACTTAGCTTTAAAATAGACCAGTACTCTCTAATATTCTTCCCCATTGCACTATTTGTAACATGATCAATTCTCCAATTCGCATCCTGATATATAGCCCCAGACCCTCATATCAAAAAATTCTTTCTCTACTTACTAACATTCCTTATTGCCATGCTCATCTTAACAGTTGCCAATAACATATTCCTCCTATTTATCGGATGAGAAGGAGTCGGGATCATATCCTTCCTCCTAATTGGCTGATGGCACGGCCGAGCAGAAGCTAATACTGCAGCACTTCAAGCCGTACTATATAATCGCGTCGGAGATATTGGACTTATTCTCTGCATAGCTTGGCTAGCTTCCTCAACAAATACCTGAGAAATTCACCAACTACCCCCTTCAAACCAAGCTACCCTACTTCCCCTACTAGGCCTAATCCTAGCTGCCACAGGTAAATCTGCCCAATTTGGCCTCCATCCGTGGCTCCCAGCTGCTATAGAAGGTCCCACTCCAGTCTCTGCCCTACTCCACTCTAGTACCATAGTCGTAGCCGGAATCTTCCTACTCGTACGCACTCATGACATGTTTTGCAACTATCAGCCTGCTTTAACCCTATGCCTCTGTTTAGGTGCACTCTCTACAATGTTCGCAGCTACATGCGCTCTCACCCAAAATGATATTAAAAAAATCATTGCCTTCTCTACATCGAGTCAATTAGGTCTGATAATAGTAACAATTGGCCTAAATCTTCCCCAACTAGCCTTCCTTCACATCTCAACTCACGCATTCTTCAAAGCCATACTCTTCCTCTGTTCAGGCTCTATTATCCACAATCTCAATGGCGAGCAAGATATTCGGAAAATAGGGGGCCTACAAAAACTACTTCCAACAACTACCTCGTGCCTAACTATTGGAAACTTAGCTCTTATAGGAACCCCATTCCTAGCAGGGTTCTATTCAAAAGATCTAATTCTTGAGAACCTGAACACTTCCTACCTCAACACCTGAGCACTCCTCCTAACCCTCTTAGCTACATCATTTACTGCAACCTACTCCCTACGTATAACCTTACTCGTACAGACAGGCTTTACCCGCATACCCCCCATCTCACCCATTAATGAAAACAACCCAACAATTATAAACCCCATTACTCGCCTCGCCCTTGGGAGCATTACAGCTGGATTACTAATCACTTCCTTCATTCTTCCTACAAAAACCCCTCCCATAACAATGACCCTTGCCACAAAAATAGCCGCCATTATTATTTCACTACTAGGAATTATTCTAGCACTAGAACTTTCAAAACTAACCCACGCCCTCACTATACCAAAGCAAAGCACCCTAACAAACTTCTCCTCTGCCCTAGGATACTTTAACCCCTTAACACACCGTCTTACCACTGCCAAGTCATTAAGCAACGGACAAAACATTGCCTCTCACCTAATCGACTTATCCTGGTATAAGAAAATAGGCCCCGAAGGACTTGCAACCCTCCAACTTAAAATATCCAAAATTTCAACGACCCTCCACACTGGACTAATCAAAATATACTTAGGATCTTTTGCCCTATCCATCATCATAATCGTCCTATTTATACACAGAACACAAACCAATGGCACCCAACCTGCGAAAACATCACCCCCTATTAAAAATAATTAATAACTCCCTAATTGACCTACCAACCCCACCAAATATCTCTGCCTGATGAAACTTTGGCTCACTCCTGGGAATTTGCCTAATAACCCAAATCATTACTGGCCTTCTACTAGCAATACATTACACTGCCGACATCTCTCTAGCATTTACATCCGTCAGCCATACATGCCGAAATGTCCAATTCGGCTGACTAATCCGAAACCTCCATGCAAATGGGGCCTCCTTCTTCTTTATCTGCATCTACCTTCACATTGGACGAGGCCTTTATTATGGCTCCTATCTCTACAAAGAAACTTGAAACACAGGGGTTATTCTCCTCCTTACCCTAATAGCCACAGCTTTCGTCGGCTATGTCCTCCCATGAGGGCAAATATCATTTTGAGGAGCTACAGTTATCACTAACCTATTCTCTGCTATCCCCTACATTGGCCAAACCCTCGTAGAATGGGCTTGAGGCGGATTCTCAGTTGACAATCCCACGCTCACTCGATTCTTTGCCCTCCACTTCATCCTTCCATTCGCCATTGCAGGTTTCACATTCATCCACCTAACCTTCCTTCATGAGACAGGCTCAAACAACCCACTAGGAATTACCTCAAACTGTGACAAAATCCCATTCCACCCATACTTCTCCATAAAAGACATCCTCGGCCTTATATTCCTTCTCCTTCCCCTAATAACACTGACCACATTCTCCCCTAACCTATTAGGCGACCCAGAAAATTTCACACCCGCAAACCCACTAGTGACTCCCCCACATATCAAACCTGAATGGTATTTCCTCTTTGCATACGCCATTCTACGATCAATCCCTAACAAACTGGGAGGAGTCCTAGCCCTCGCTGCCTCCGTCCTAATCCTACTCTTAATCCCCTTCCTCCATATATCCAAACAACGAACAATAGCATTCCGACCCCTCTCCCAATTCCTATTCTGAACCCTAGTAGCAAACCTCCTCATCCTTACATGAATTGGCAGCCAACCAGTTGAACACCCATTCATCATCATCGGCCAACTGGCTTCAATCGCCTACTTTACAACCCTCTTAATCCTATTCCCCATCATCGGGGCCCTAGAAAATAAAATTTTAAACCTCTAACCACTCTAATAGTTTATAAAAACATTGGTCTTGTAAACCAAAGACTGAAGGCCACCCCCTTCTTAGAGTTTCAACTTCACCCTAACAAATCCAACCTCCCAACAAAGTGAGGAGGGGACCCCCCCCCCCTTCGCTTCTGGTATGTATTACTTTGCATCGCATTATCTACCACATTAGACATACTCTGCATGTAGGAATCTCTGATATAACTTGAATGTACAAAACACATAAATTTTCATGCTTACTCCCATAACAACCCCAAACCGGCCATAACACAACCTAGGCACATTCCCACATCAAGGACCCTCCAATGTCATGATCTAGGAATAACCCCACTAGCACGAACTAAAACCTACACAATGTTAACTTTCGCATACTTTCCCTTTCCATACGAGGACTGTCCCAAAACTTGGACCCCACCCTCTAAAGCCATCTCATCAATTAATCTTGCACACAGTACTAACCAAGAAGTGCCAGGTTATTTATTAATCGTACACCTCACGAGAAACCAGCAACCCGGTGTTAGTAATGTTTATCACGACCAGCTTCAGGTGTATACCTTGCTCATCCCTGGCCCAACTTGCTCTTTGTCGCCTCTGGTTCCTCGGTCAGGGCCATAACTTGCTTAATTTTCCTAAACTTGCTCTCCGTTACTAATGGTTGGGATGCTCGAGTATTCTTCGACTCGTGATCGCGGCATTTTCTCTCTTCTATACTTCTCTTTTTTTTTTTGGGGTAGATCTCAATAAGCCCTTCAGAGTGCTCCGCCAGGGGGCCCCCATATATGGTTGACATGTACCCCTTGTGGTCGGCGAGCGGTTTTCTCACTTTCGCGGGCGGATTAATGATACGGTTTCAAGTGTAACTCGGTCTCATACTGTAGCCCTGATGCACTTTGTCAGGCATTTGGTTTGGAACTTCCATGTGGTCTCTAAGCTAGGTGCTGTTCAGTTAATGCACGATAGACATAATTTTGCCTTGTCAATTTCACAAAATTTCATAAAATTTCACAAAATTTTCAATTTTTTTACCCTATTCTAGGAACTTCCATTAAAAACACACTAATTTTCATTTTTTAACTTTTTGACAAAAAATTTTAAATTTAACAAACGTTCCATTCCGCCGACATTCCCATTAAAAAAATTTTACATTCATTCGTTTGTTAAATTCACTAACCCATTCATTCACCACCCTAATTTCTTTTATTTTATATTTGTTATCTTCATTCATTCACCACCCTAATTTCTTTTATTTTATATTTGTTATCTTCATTCATTCACCACCCTAATTTCTTTTATTCCATACTTAACCTTCGCCCACCCATTAATCTACTTTCACTATCAGAAAAAAAGGAATTAAACCTTTATCCCCAACTCCCAAAGCTGGTATTTTAATTAAACTACTTTCTGATTTACCCCCCTTAAACAGCCCGAATAGCCCCCCGAGACAACCCCCGTACAAGTTCCAAGGCAACAAACAACGTTAACAGCAAACCTCACCCCGCAGCCAAAAATTGCCCCACGCCTCAAAAATAAAACATTGCCACACCATCAAAATCTAACCGAGCAGAAAACGTACCTCCACTATCCACCGTACCCACCCCAAATCACTGAACATCCAATACTCCCATAATCAACACCCCCACAGCCAACACAAAAATCAACCCCACACCATACCCAATAACCCGTCAATCCCCCCAAGCTTCAGGAAAAGGATCTGCCGCCAATGATACTGAATAAACAAAAACCACCAACATCCCTCCCAAATATACCAAAAATAAGACTAAAGCCACAAAAGACACCCCCAAACTCATTAACCACCCACACCCCACAATAGACGACACTACCAACCCCACCACCCCATAGTAAGGTGACGGATTAGAAGCAACTGCCAACCCCCCTAAGACAAAACAAACACTTAACAATAACATGAAATATATCATAGAAATTCTCGCTTGGCTCCTATCCAAGACCTATGGCCTGAAAAACCACTGTTGTAATTTCAACTACAAGAACCACTAAGCTCAACACATTCCACAACTCACAAAAACAAACCATTCGCCCACTCTCCACCCCATATCAACTCACCCCAACACCACCAAACCCAACCAACCATTTTTATCTTACACTTAACCTACCAAAACACCCTTCCAATTCACATGCAAACCCACCCCATCAATCAATGTTAAACCTCT